GTGGCATAGGGGTTACATCCCGTACGAAAGTTAATAGTATACCACTTCTACGAATAGCTCGTAATGCTGCGTCTCTTCCGAGACCGGGACCTTTTATCATGACTTCTGCTCGTTGCATACCTTGATCTACTACTGTACGAATAGCATTTGCTGCGGCAGTTTGAGCGGCAAAGGGTGTCCCTCTTCTCGTACCCTTGAATCCACAAGTACCGGCCGAGGACCAGGAAACCACCCGCCCCCGCACATCTGTAACTGTGACTATGGTATTATTGAAACTTGCTTGAACATGAATAACTCCTTTTGGTATTCTACGTGTACTCTTACGTGAACCAATACGTACATTCCTACGTGAACCAGTTCTCGGTATAGCTTTTGCCATATTGTATCATCTCATAAATATGAGTCAGAAATATATGGATATATCCATTTTATGTCAAAACAGATTTCTTATTTGTACATTGAGCCCTTTAGCGGGTCTAATTATCCTTGTCTTTGTTTATGTCTCGGGTTGGAACAAATTACTATAATGCGCCCCCGCCTACGGATTAGTCGACATTTTTCACAAATTTTTCGAACGGAAGCTCTTATTTTCATATTTCTCATTCCTTATCTTAATTCTTTTTTGGTAGAAAATAAGTTTCTTGAAATTTTGCATCTCGAATCGTATCGAATAAAAATGACCTAATCTTTCGAATCCTTGTTTCGGAGTCGATAAATTATACGTCCTCTGGTTGAATCATAACGACTTACTTCAATTTTGACTTTATCTCCTGGCAGTATCCGTATAAAACTACGTCGGATCTTTCCTGAAACGTAACCTAGAATCAGATCTTCATTATCTAACCGAACTCGGAACATGCCATTGGGAAGCGATTCAGTAATTAAACCTTCATGAATCCATTTTTGTTCTTTCATTTCAGGTAAAGCCCCCCTGAAGTATCAATTAATGGAGGAAAGACGATATTAGACAACTCACCCCCTTTCTTTTTTTTTTTACAAATAGGAAGAGGTTTCGGATCCCATTTGGATATTAAATGGATTACCATATATAACACAAAATTTCTCCACCGATTCGTTCTAGTCGAGCCTCCCGGTCTGTCATTATACCCCGAGAAGTAGAAAGAATTACAATTCCCATCCCACCTAAAATTCTAGGAATTCGTTGAGAGTTAGAATAGATTCGTAAACCGGGTCTACTGATCCGTTTTAAATTTAAAAAATTTCTATAGGGTCTTTTCCCATTCCTTCTATGTCGAAGGGTTAAAACCAAAAAATATTTGTTTTTTTCTCGATGTTTTCTGACGTTTTCGATAAAACCCTCTCGGAAAAGTATTTTAACAATATTTTCGGTAATATTAGTAGATGCTATGCGAACAACTCTTTTTCTATCCATATCAGCATTTCGTATAGAGGTTATTATCTCAGCAATAGTGTCTCTACCCATGATGAACTAAAATTATTGGTGTCTCAAAATTGGATATAATCAACATGTTTTTTTTTCTTTTTTTTTTTATTGATTTATGAATAGGAATTTTGCAAGGTATATGCGTGAGACACAATCTACGAATTAATCTAGTTCTTAATCTATTTCTTTCAAATACCCCAAAGATATCACGATCTCATTTTATTTTATAATACCTCGGGAGCTAATGAAACTATTTTAGTAAAATTCAATTGTCTCAATTCACGGGGGATTGCCCCAAAAATTCGAGTTCCTTTTGGATTTCCTTCTTGATCAATCACAACTGCAGCATTGTCATCATATCGTATTATCATACCGCTGTCACGTTTTAGTTCTTTACAGGTACGAACAATTACAGCTCTCACTACTTCTGATTTTTCTAGGGGCATATTTGGTACTGCTTCTTTAATCACAGCAACAATAATGTCACCAATATGAGCATATCGACGATTACTAGCTCCTATGATTCGAATACACATCAATTCTCGAGCCCCGCTGTTATCCGCTACATTTAAATGGGTCTGAGGTTGAATCATATCAAATTTTTTGTTTATTCTTCCAATGCAAAGGATGAAGAAAATAAAAGAAATATTGTTTGTCCAAAAAAAGAAACCTGCGTTTTTGTTTCATCCCTAAGATTCATCTCTGTCGGTTCTACATTTTTATTCCGAAATAATAAATTGAGTTCGTATAGGCATTTTAGATGCTGCTATTAAAATAGCCCTTCTAGCTATATTTTCGGTTACTCCACCTATTTCATATAGTATTCGCCCCGGTTTAACAACAGCTACCCAATATTCAGGGGATCCTTTCCCCGAACCCATACGTGTTTCAGCAGGTCTTACTGTAACTGGTTTGTCTGGAAATATACGGACCCATATTTTTCCACCACGGCGTGCATTTCGTGTCATTGCTCGTCGACCTGCTTCGATTTGTCTAGATGTGATCCAAGCAGGTTCAAGTGCCTGAAGAGCATATTTACCGAAACAAATATGATTACCTCGATAAGATATTCCCTTCATTCTTCCTCTATGTTGT